ATCCGGCTTAAGTAGTTAAATCAAATAAAGAAAGGGGTTCTTTCTTTTTTTTGTTTGAGAAAAACCCCAAAAGAGCTACAGCTACTCTACTCCTTACTCAAGTTCTTAGTAAAGGCAAACCAATATTTCATTGATTCATTCTTCATTTGACATTTCAATTTTCTGAATTACTTATACGACATAATAAATGAAAAATTTTTGAGTAGTCTATTTCCCCTCGAATGATGAATCCCTTTTTGAAAGGAATACTTTTGAACTCGTAAGGGATTTACTTGTTGATATATTGTTCTATTCGATCTTTTAGGTCCCTACTCACCTCGATGGTTATGCCGTGATGTCCCTTGAAGCATATATGCGATGGATAAACTCCTGTAACCATGCTATATTTGCTTACTTGAACAGAATCTCTCTCTAAAAAAAAATAGAATGACTAAATTCCACAAAAAGTTTTTTTTCACGAGGTATAACTAGCAATTCTTATTTATCTATTACAGAATCGACCATGGATCAATTCCCCTTTTATTTGGAAGTATTGAGAATACACCTATAATTCTGAGCTTCATGTTACTTGTCCCAATATACATGTCAAACTAGGGGCATCCCAATCAGATTGAATGGGATGACAGTTTCTCAGTCCGAATCTGTAAAATGATAATTTCGATCAAATCACACACCGCAGTATACTAGGCCTTCTAATTCCTTAAGTGGTTTATCTAAAAGATTCGCGATATAACTAGGAAGGTGTTTCAAATACCACACATGAGTCACTGGACGTGCGAGTTTTATGTACCCCATTTGATATCTTCGTACACGAGAATCAACAAATTCGACCCCGCATTGTTCACAAAAATTTTTGTCTTCCTTTTCAGCTCCGATCACTCGATAATTTCCACAAACACAAATTCCACTTTTTATAGGTCCAAAGATTCTTTCACAAAACAATCCGTCTTTTTCTGGTTTATTGGTTTTGTAATGAAAGGTGTAGGGTTTTGTCACCTCTCCGACTACCTCCCCATTAGGTAGAATTTTGTTAGCCCAAGCGCTTATTTGTTGAGGAGAAACTGGTCCAATTCGAAGTTGTTGATGTTTATACCGTTCGATCATAAAATAGAAATTCTGATTAATTCAGATCAAGCTTCCTTCCTATTAATCTGGAAGTTTTTCTCAGATACAAGGAAATGATTCAGTTCCAGAGCCAAAGATCGTAGTTCTCGAACAAGCAATCGAAAAGATTCTGGAGCATCCTCAGGATTAGATATTGTTCCTCCAATAATCGTAGTACCAAGTACTTCCTGACGAGCTCTAATATGATCCGATTTATAAGTAAGCATTTCTTGTAAAATATGAGCAACACCAAATCCCTCTAAAGCCCAAACTTCCATTTCTCCCACTCGTTGTCCCCCTTGTTTTGCCCTTCCTCTAAGGGGCTGTTGCGTAACAAGCGCATAATGTCCACTGGAACGTCCATGGATTTTATCATCAACTTGATGAATTAATTTAAGTATATAAGACTTTCCTATTAGAACAGGTTGTTCAAAAGGATCCCCAGTTCTTCCATCAAATATTTGACTTTTTCCCGGAAATTCGGGTTCAAATACCCATGGATTTTTTGTTTGCTTACTGGCTTCATATAATTCCGAAAACACTAGTTTTCTCGAAGCCTCTTGCTCGTATCTCTCATCAAAGGGGGCTATTCTATAATGTCTATTTAAAAGATCTCCCGCTAACCCGAGCGAACATTCAAATATCTGTCCCACATTCATTCGTGAGGGCACTCCTAAGGGGTTGAAGACCATATCAACTGGTGTTCCATCTTGTAAATAGGGCATGTCTTGTCTAGACAAAATTTTTGAAATAATACCCTTATTCCCATGTCTTCCAGCCACTTTATCGCCCACTTTGATTTCACGTTTCTGTGAAATATATACACGAATCATTTCTGGGTTATAATCGGAACCCCCCTTTTTCTGGATCCATCTCACATCAATAACTCGCCCCCTTACACCTATAGGTAATTTTAGAGAAGTTTCCTTTGCAGTGGATACCTGAATGCCAAGTATGGCTCGTAATAATCTATCCTCTGGGGCATACGATGATTCGTTCGCTGTCTGAGGCGTTAATTTACCTACTAAAATATCACCTGTTTCCACCCAAGATCCCAGCATCACGATTCCATTTCTGTCTAAATTGCGGAGTAAATGAGCCTCTAAATGCGGTATTTCGTTAGTAATTCTTTCAGGGCCCTGACTTGTCATATGAGTTTGAATTTCATATTTTTGGATGTGAAAAGAAGTATAAATATCGCTATATACCAAACGCTCACTAATGAGTATCGCATCTTCAAAATTGTAGCCTTCCCATAGCATATAAGCTACTGATACATTTTTTCCAAAAGCGAGTTCTCCACCAACGGTAGCCGCACCGTCCGCTAAAATTTGTCCCTTTTTAATGTATTTACCCCGCGGAACCTGAGGTTTTTGATGCATACAAGTATTTTTGTTGGAACGTTGATACATAACTAATGGAATATTTATAGTGTTTCCATTACCAGAGAAAACAATTTGGTGAGTATCAGTAGAAATGACCTTTCCCCCGCGTTCGGCTATAATTGAAACCCCCGAATCTAGAGCCGCTTGGCGTTCCAGTCCGGTTCCAACAATGCACTTCTCGGACCGAGAAAGCGGAACTGCTTGACGCTGCATATTAGAACTCATTAAAGCCCTATTCGCATCATTATGCTCGATAAAAGGAATGAGGGAGGCTCCAATAGAAAAATATTGGAAGAGAAAAATGCTTCGAAGATGAACCTGCTCCCATGCAATAGTCAGGAATTCTTGACGGTATCGAGCCGGAACAACCTGTTCTTCTTGAATACCCCGATTCAAGGCCAAAGAATTTCCTGCCGCTACCATATAATATTCATCTCTACTTGGTGATAAAAAAACCATCTGTGCCTCTTTTTCTTTTGATCTTTCAGATATTTCATAAAATGGACTCTCTATGGATCCAAAATGACCAATCCTCGCATGAATAGCTAAGGATCCGATAAGTCCAACATTGATTCCTTCGGAGGTGTCGATTGGGCAAATACGTCCATAATGACTAGGATGAATATCTCGTATCCGAAAACTAGCAGTTCGCCCTGTCAACCCTCCAGGACCTAAATAACTCAATTTTCGCCCATGAATGATTTGTGTCAATGGATTAGTTCGATCCAAAACTTGAGATAAGGGGTGTAGGCCGAAAAATGATTCATAAGTGGTTGTTAATGAAGTTGACGTTACCAAATTTTGAGGAGTTGGTATCAAATTATACCTGATTGCTTCAGATATAGTTCCTCGAATCGCATTTTCTAGACGAACAAGAGCCAATCCGAATTGATCCTGCAACAGATCTGCTACAGAACGAATACGTTTATTTTTCAAGTGATTCATATCGTCAAGCGTACCCATTCCAAATTTCATTCCGATCAAATGATCCGCAGCAGCCAATACATCTCGCGGTAACAAAAAGGTATTGTTCTGAGGTATATCAAGATTCAATCTCCGGTTGATATTTCGCCGACCAATTCTTCCTAATTCACATCTTTGTTGAAAAAATTTCTTTTGTAATTCCTTACACAAGGACTCAGAAAATACTGGATCCCCACCTACACAAGCAAATTGTTGATAAAACTCCAGAATGGCATTTTCTTTTGACCCGATCTTTTTTTTTTCCTTATCATTCGGGAAAGATAAGAAAATTTCAGGATAACAAACATTATCTAGAATTTCTTTTAGATTCAAACCCATAGCTGATGATAGAACTAGAATAGATATTTTTTGTTTCCTACTCACACGGGCCCATATCCTTGCTTTTCTATCAATTTCTAATTCTGATCTTCCTCCCCAATCTGATATTATGGTGCTGGTATAGACGGAAATTCCGTTATGGTCCAATTCTGAACGGTAGTAAATGCCGGGACTTTGCAATATTTGATTAATCACAATTCTGTAAATTCCATTTACTATAAAGGTTCCCAGGGAATTCATTAGAGGAATGTTTCCAATAAATACCGTTTGTTCTTTCATATCTCTATCGGTTTTCAAAATTAATCCCGCAAGTACATATAATTCAGAAGAATATGTGCGTAATTCATACACAGCATCTCTTTCTTTTATCAAGGGTTCCGCCAATTGATATGTTTCCACAAATAATTTAAATTCAATTTCTTGATCTGCATCTTCAATTTTTGGAAACTTATTAAATTCTTCCATTAAGCCCTTATTAATAAACCTACAAAATCCCTCAAATTGAATCTGACTAAATCCAGGTATTGTGAACATCCCCCCATTTTCATCCCGGAGCATTTTAATCTTAAGTTTCCTGTTTATTGAAAAATCCCATTATTGGCTAACCTTTTCATCAATCTATATGGATTGATCTAGCAATGATGGAATATATATTCTGTTTACTGAATTACATAAAATTTTAGACAACTCCATCCATATATGTATTTCATACGCATGAACGGAGATGAGAATGAGAGGGTGAATAAAACAAAGAGAATTTTCGGCGCAAATTCGAATCGAATTTGCGAAAGATACAAATGGAAATAAATTGAGAAATTCCTGGAAAAAAATTATGCCACTTAGTAGACTTGATTTATGGAGTCTTGTATGGAATATAAAAATTGATCCAATTTCTACTTATTATTTATGATATTACGATCAGATTGAGTACAAAAAAAGTGCATTCGAGATTTAAGCGACTCCCCAGGATGAGATAAAGACAGAAGAATCAGGAGCAGTATAGAGTTTACTTTTATTTTAACACTTCATACTCAACAAATGATTAGCAGATCTTTTTTTTATAGCAGAATTTTTTTATAGTAGAATTCATAGAATATGATTGAAGTGCATAATGAAGTGCATAATATAATAGGAGTGAGTTGTATTTATTAAGTACATGCCAATATAGTTATCTAGCTATCCGTATATTTCATCTTTTATCATAGTTCCACTTTGGGCAACACAGGTCGTGCCATATCATAATTGCTCTTTTCTATTCAATTCAATGAAAAATTAAAGCACGATCATTCTATTCTCTATAGAAATACATAGATGAGATACCTGACTCAGTACCTGTTAACAATTTCTGCTCTGGGGTTTACATTTACATATATTTACATATATACATAATTGTTGTTATATGTTATATAATTAAAAATTATTGTTATATAATTGAAAAAAAAAATTGAATTGAATATATAATATATATTGAATATATATATATATGAATTTATATTTAAATATAATTTTAAATATAATATTTAAATATAATATTTAAATATAATATAATTATAATATAATTTATATTTAATAATATAATTTATATTTAATATAATTATATTTAATATAATATAATTTATATTTAATATTTATATTTTTTTATATTTTGTTTAATATTTATATTATTATTGAGACTTTATATTATTATTGATACTTATATATATATTGATACTAATTAGTAGTAAATCAATTTGATTTACTTTTTTTGTCATTAAATTAAAGAAATACAATTTAAAATTTTAAAATCGTTTATTAATTCAAAGTTAATAGTATAGTTAATGGTTCAATTTGCCCTGAAATTTTCAGTCATAAATCCATTTTTTCTCTTTTGTTTTGACTCTTTTTGAAAAGAAAAGTTTCTAAATGGTATAAATATGTATGAAGATACAATCAATTGAAGAAAATGATCTCAATTAGATCCAATAAAAAAGAGGAAATTTTCTTTAGAAAAAGATAAGTACAACGGAATTCGGGATCCAAATCAAATAAAATAGGAAAGAAACAAAAGTTCAGTCAGTAATCCCACAAAAATTAGGAAAAATTTAGGAAAATAAGTAAAATACAATTTTAAATTTCTATCCATTTTTATTGTTTTGGCGACATGGCCAAGTGGTAAGGCGGGGGACTGCAAATCCTTTATCCCCAGTTCAAATCTGGGTGTCGCCTGATTAACAAAAAACTCGAGATTTCTTATCCTGCTGATCTAAACCCAAATTGACGAACCCAACGGAAACAGAGGTCAAGGCCTAGACTTTGTCAATACTTGATTTTAAGAATGATCCATAGGTTCTAGAAAAGCAAAGACTGTTACTTTTTCCTCAAAATATAGATTCTGAGTGTGGCCAAAACAAACCGGTACTACTTATACTAGGCATAAGAAAAATCAAATAAATATTGAGAGCCAGTTCTGAGATTCAGAACTACCAGAGTAAGAGATCGGAAATCTTATCTTAGTAGTCAAAGAGTCAAAAAGGACTCTCTGTTTTTTTTTGTTTCTAGGATTTAAAATGAATGATAAGAAAGACTATCAAATCTTCCTAATTTAATTACTTACTCTACATTACTAAGATAGTTAGTGTCTACTGATTCAGTATAGAATTGGATTGGATAGGCTGATGGGAAATCAATTTAGAAGTTGTGTAAATGTAAAGGAATGAATAAAGATACTTTGTCCCCAAACTCACAAGAAATTCTTAGTGCTCAATCAACCAATCAATATTGATTGGTTGATTGGCCTTTATAGAGATAGAATAAAGGTTAAAAATTTTTCTTTCAGGAGATTACAAAAATAAGAATGTAATATCGCATGGCATTCCCAATTCTTTCACAGAAAGAGAAACTGTAAGGCTTAGAGAGAATATAGGTATAGAATAAATAGTTATCTACCTTGATGGTATATTTTTATGTATGCTTTTTTTGCTTATGAAAAAAAGTCAACAAACAGTGAGTCTTACTATTCCTACATGTTTTATTAGGATAGGAGCATTCACTTGATATTCCCAAAGCATGTATATCGTATTTGTGCCTAATCTTTACCGATTCTAACAGAAATACCATACATAATATGGGAACTTGTTACGAAAGGATTTTGGAGATTGCTTCATCAATAGCCTTAAGTCATAATTCCATTTTGACTCTGCACCATTGAGTCCACTATGATTAGTGATCAATAATGGAATAATTCTTTCATTTCATAAGGATAGGAGACATAATTCACATGGATATAGTAAGTCTCGCTTGGGCTGCTTTAATGGTAGTCTTTACATTTTCCCTTTCACTCGTAGTATGGGGGAGGAGTGGACTTTAGAAGTACTATTAATTGAGTAATCAAATTGTAGCAATTGTTTAATTTAATTGATTGTTGTTTTACGAACTGTTTAAAATCAAAATGCCTCTGTTTTCAAATGCTGCTGTAATACAGTAAAATATGAATAAGAAAATACACTAATGAATAATAACCATTCGAGCAAACAATGAATGATTATCATAGTTGTATTTTTTTGAAACTCAAATCAACGGAATACATATGATAGGATTTTTTTCAACCAAGTTCTTCCTATTCTATTTTGATTTGTTGAACCGGTTCTTACCAGAATTACAGATAATAAAAAACAAGCAACCTTTTTCTTTTCTCCTTTATTTGTTTCCTTCTTTCTTTACTTTTACACTTTTACTGTTCCAAGAGAAAGTTGTTCTGCTATTACAGCGATACATACTTTCTACTGCAAGCTCTTAGTGGTTGTCCAAACGGGTTCTACGCATAAAAAATCTTGCTTGCGTTGAGCGATCTACATATCATACATTTAACATTTTAGACTTTTAGAAATTTTATTTTATTTATTTAGGCTTTATCGACTCATCTAATGTCATGTTTAAGCATGACAAATCAACGAATCTACTACCTTTTTCCAGATCCGAAGAGTTACCATAGAACTTCATGGATCATCTGTTTATAGCTCAATCAATGACTTCTTGGGAATGGTAAAAAAAGAAAAAAGATTCCTTGGTTTCGTTTTCTTTTATATAAAATATACCCACACTTTTCTTCCTACATTGATTGTTTTGATCTATCTCGGGATCCTTATTTAAAATTATAAGAAGTCTAGAAATTAGAATAGAACAGTTGACCTTCAATTAAATTATTATTTATTTTGGATTGATCAAAATTCATACAAATGGCTGTAGCGACGAAAATAAAATAAATATAAATAGAATTAGGGTGCTATTTTACACATTTTTATTTTATTTATATATTTATTTACATAAATAATGTGTACAGACTATTGGAGATTGATCTATGTTATCAAGCCTATATCTGTATATAAATTTATATAATAATAGATAGTCTACAATACTAGATAGTGTGGTAGAAAGGTTTATATTTATATTATATAGTTTAGTTCTTTCTACCATACTATCTCAGATACTGCCGATTCCAGTCCGATCATTTTATTTAAGACTTGGAGTTTAAATCCCTTTCTTTTCTTCAATCATTGATAAGAAGTAAAAGTATCAGTCAACTTAATCATTTTGACTGACTGTTTTTACATAGATAATAAGTAAAAAAGCAGTAGGAACTAGAATGAACAGCGCAGTAGCAATAAATGCGAGAATATTTACTTCCATAATCTTATTGTTTTTTTTCTTCACAATAACTCGGGATCTAATCCCATAGAGATGAGAAATTTGACTGCTGTAAATTAAATGGGATGAATTGCATCCTAATGATACTGAATCAGATCAATGTTATGAATAACAATATCTAATCTATCAAATCGATTCATCGTCGAGAGTTGAATAGTATAACATAGGAAGATCTTTTATCCATACCAAGTAAAAAATGGAATTCCTGATCCGATAAAGAATCTCACTGAATTTATCATCCCTTTCCACTCTTTTCTATAAACGGCCCTCCTCCTTATACAATATCCTTTCTTAGACTTATACAATTAATTGTCTGATGATAAATGCAAAATGAAAACAAAAAAAAGGGATAAGGATCCCTACATGGAATTAGATCTTGCTCCCTTCTCCCCTTTTTGGTCGGGGGCAATAGAGAGAGAAATTGATAAATTCATCGGATCGTCGGATCCTAGTTCGGGACTGACGGGGCTCGAACCCGCAGCTTCCGCCTTGACAGGGCGGTGCTCTGACCGATTGAACTACAATCCCGGCGGGATGTACAGCATATATATTCTTGTGGTATCATAAGAGCATTCTATTTGCTGTGTTGTAACATAAACACGAATGATATACGGATATCCACATAGAATAGATATGGACTATACTCTATCTAGTGATATAGTAAGAATAACACGGTTTAACTAGTAATCCCGTGATTATCTTCATTGCTACAAGATCGATTATTAACCTTTCAATGAGAAAAAACAACAAAAATTCAACCCTTTTCTTTATTTTATTCTTCCGTATCGGGCATTTCTTGAAAATAAATTGATTATATCATACTCAAAAGAAAGCGGCGAATTTTTGGGCCGAGCTGGATTTGAACCAGCGTAGACATATTGTCAACGAATTTACAGTCCGTCCCCATTAACCGCTCGGGCATCGACCCAGCCCAGGAAGAATCAATATCAATTATAATTATATATATATTATATATGATATGGATATGATATGTATGGATATGATATGGGTTTTTTGAAAATTGATAATCCACGATCAGCTTACTTTCGCAGTACCCTACCCCCAGGGGAAGTCGAATCCCCGCTGCCTCCTTGAAAGAGAGATGTCCTGAACCGCTAGACGATAGGGGCATACCCGCCCGACCACCACCATACTATGATCAGTTTTTCGGAATTGTCAATACAATAAATATAAAATAAATTAAATATAAATAATGTAATAACGTAATGGTATGATTAGATCCGAAACGAAAGACCTTTCCCACTTTCACGATTATATATAATTTTTAAAAATTTTTTTATGGTTCATAAATGTCCCATTATCCCAACAATTAATTATCCATTATCCCATTCCATATATATTTCATTATTTACTTAAATAAATACTAAATACTATATTATTATATTATTATACATATATTATTATACTTATTATACCATAATATTTACTATTTACTATAATATTTTATTTAATTTTATTTAAAAATTTCATCATTATTTAATTTTTATTTATATTTTTTATATTTATTTATAATAATAATAAAAAAAAAAATAAATAACATAAATAACAAAGTGAAGTATAAACCAGAGAAGTATAGCATTCTTTTAGTTAAAGTAGTGATTGGTCTAACAGAAAAAGGACAGAAGTTTCATTTATTCAATTTGCACTAATTGATTTGTTCAGATGAGACATGATTCAATCAAATTTTGTAAATCTATGTCAGATCGGTACACGTATCAATCAAGTAAATCTTGTTCTGATGGATCAGTTAAATAAAAGCAAATACAATACAGAAAGTGACATCGGTCTTGAAACAATCACTGTATTGGTATTTCTCAAAAAAAGGTATTTTACCCTAGAGTTTACTTCCGACTTCGCTTCTTTTCTTAAGTAAATCAAATTTCTTGTTCCTGAATGAGTTCCTATGTGTACATGTATCTATGTATGTAATATATGTACATATATACATGTGGTAGACTCATAATAGAAAATTGCTAATTCATTTTTTTTTAAGCCCTTTTAACTCAGTGGTAGAGTAACGCCATGGTAAGGCGTAAGTCATCGGTTCAAATCCGATAAAGGGCTTTTTCCACGAAACTCCAGTCTTCGTTTTTCAGCGGAGAGGAGAATAGAGAGATCTTGTTGATATTTGTCAAAAAGATAACAACATAAACCACCATTATATTATACCACCATTATATTATAATGTAATGAGTATTATCAGTTATGGTTTATAAAGTTGTTGAACATTTATTCATTATGTTAATTAATCATTACACTTTTTAGGAGAAGTCGACCTTGTAGTGGTATAGCAGTTCTCCTCATGTTTCCTTATTCATATTTTTTTGATCCCGGGGCATAACTATTTTAGATATCTAATCTTGATTATTAATCACCAAACCAAAGTATTCTTATTTCTTCAGTATTCCAATCAAACCCATCATTAAAGTTAAAAAAAAAATAAGTGGACCTGACCCGTTGAATCATGACTATATTGGCTATTCTGATATTCAAATTCTATAGAGATGAAATTGTAGAAGCGAACTCTTTTTTATTTTTATTTTCCTTTTAACCATCCAATAATTTGTCGATATTTCCAGTTTCATCTTCTTGTTACTGGATGCTCTATAGGAATAAATTGCTATTCTTTTCCCCCACAAAGAAAAGTTTATTTCGATAATAAATTTTTCAATCTCTTTCTTTGATTCCAGAATCAAATATTATTGTTCCGCCAATGCAATAGGGAACAAATGTGTAAAGGGGCTTTCATTTATAGTTTACCATTATTTAATATTGAATTTAGTATTTCAAATTTTATTTAATTTAGGGGCAGAGAAAAAAAAATAAGAAATTTTTTTATCTACCGGATAAAGGTAAAGTAAAAAGATAAATATTCGAAGTTCATTTTTTTGGTTCGACCCGCTAAAATAGGTACTCTGGCATTTGAGTCATAGGACAATTCAGGGTTCAAAAGGTTATTAAGAAAAAATAGTAAGGACTAATCAAATCAAACTAATGGATTTACCTAAGTCGGTTTGTAGTCTAAAAGAAGAATTTGTATCTTCGAAACCTATTGTATTGGAAGGGAGGGGGTATTGGACGAGACGAAAAATCGTCCATAGATAATCACTATACTATCATATGCCCTGGAAATAAAATTATATGAGGTGTTCGGAAATGGTTGAAGTAGTTGAATAGGAGGATCACTATGACTATAGCCCTTGGTAGATTTACTAAAGAAGAAAATGATTTATTTGATATTATGGATGACTGGTTACGGAGGGACCGTTTCGTTTTTGTGGGTTGGTCCGGCCTATTGCTCTTTCCTTGTGCCTATTTCGCCTTAGGGGGTTGGTTCACCGGTACAACTTTTGTAACTTCATGGTATACCCATGGGTTGGCTAGTTCTTATTTAGAAGGCTGCAATTTCTTAACTGCTGCAGTTTCTACTCCTGCAAATAGTTTAGCACATTCTTTGTTGCTACTGTGGGGCCCCGAAGCACAAGGAGATTTTACTCGTTGGTGTCAATTGGGTGGTCTGTGGACTTTTGTTGCTCTTCATGGGGCTTTTGGTCTAATAGGTTTCATGTTACGTCAATTTGAACTTGCTCGATCTGTTCAATTGCGACCTTATAATGCAATCGCATTTTCCGCTCCAATTGCTGTTTTTGTTTCTGTATTCTTGATTTATCCACTGGGTCAGTCTGGTTGGTTCTTTGCACCTAGTTTTGGTGTAGCAGCCATATTTCGATTCATCCTCTTCTTCCAAGGGTTTCATAATTGGACGTTGAATCCTTTTCATATGATGGGAGTTGCCGGAGTATTAGGCGCTGCTTTGCTGTGCGCTATTCATGGTGCTACCGTAGAAAATACTTTATTTGAAGATGGTGACGGTGCAAATACATTCCGTGCTTTTAACCCAACTCAAGCGGAAGAGACCTATTCAATGGTCACCGCTAACCGCTTTTGGTCCCAAATCTTTGGGGTTGCTTTTTCCAATAAACGTTGGTTACATTTCTTTATGTT